GGCAATAGAAAACTCAACATTGCTATTACCAGAATTTCCAATCCGTATGGGCATCCTAATATTCTTGCAGAATTTATAGCTGGCCAATTAAAAAATCGCGTTTCTTTTCGAAAAGCAATGAAAAAAGCTATTGAATTAACTGAACAGGCGAATACAAAAGGAATTCAAGTACAAATTGCAGGACGTATCGATGGAAAAGAAATTGCACGTGTTGAATGGATCCGAGAAGGCAGAGTTCCTTTACAAACAATTGAAGCTAAAATTGATTATTGTTCCTATACAGTTCGAACTATTTATGGGGTCTTAGGAATAAAAATTTGGATATTCGTAGACGAAGAATAAAAAAGCTTTATTTGTTTTTACATTTTATCCAACGATAAAAAACGAAAACTATGTAGTATAACACTATACAGTAATAAAAAAAATTGTAGTCTTCTTTTTTATGTTTAAGAAAAAAATAAGCAATTCTATAAGGTTGAATAAAAATTTACATCAAAACTCCTTTGATATAATTGCTATGCTTAGTGTGTGACTCGTTGGTTTAGGATTCGATTAAATTAATAAATTAAGAAAAAAAAAAAAGAACTTACCTATAAGAGCAACTAATAACTATAGCATTAATAAATAACCTAAGCAACTCATTGCTTCGCATTATCTGGATCCAAAAAAATAAGTCAAGATATGATAGGCTGATCATATCATTGTAGCAACTGAATTTTTTTTACAAAAAAAAAAAAAAAAAAGAATAAAGAAATATGATTATAAGTTATGAAAGGTAATTAAAAAGTATGCAGATAAATGGAAGGATGAAAGAAAGAGAGAAAAAATTGAATATTAATGATATATGATTCCAATTTGGAAAGTCTATGAGGTCACTGTAAGAAAAGCAATGTAATAAAGCATCAATACAGATTTATTCATAATAATTAGATAAATCTGTTCCGAAAACAAAAAATTAAGAGCCTTGAGCCAATAAAAACTGAGAAAATTGACTCAAAAATAAATTAAAAAATAAAATTCAAAATTTCATGTAAGAGCTCCATTGTAGAATTCGGGCCTAATGATTAATCAAGAAGCGATGGGAACGACGGAACCCATGAATATAGAGGATTCTAGTGAAAAACAAATCTTAGTAATTCATTGGACAGGATGGCGGAATAAACCAGAAACTTTATTATCTATTCTGATTTTGAGTCTGAGACCTCGTGGGATAAACATCAAACTTAAATAGATATTGAAAGAGTAAATATTCGCCGGCGAAAAAGTAATAAAATACGAAAAAATGAAAAAGATAAAAGAAAAGAAGGATTTGTTAGAATATTCTAACTCTAACAAAAACTACATTCGAGATGATGATATTACGTTATTTTTTAATAAATAGAAATATAATTCATCTTGGATTCCATTTCGAAAAAGACATACACAAATTTATAAGAGATCAGATTAAATTTCAAACAATACCATGATTAATAGGATTAATCATTAACTACATCTATATCTTAATACAAGCTTTTTTGGTCCTTTTATTCGCGAGGAGCTGGATGAGAAGAAACTCTCACGTTCAGTTCTGTAGTAGAGATGAAATTTCTAAATTAGAAAAAACCCATCAACTATAACCCAAAAAGAACCAGATTTCGTAAACAACATCGAGGAAGACTAAAAGGAATATCTTCTCGTGGGAATCGTATTTGTTTTGGCAGATATGCTCTTCAAACACTTGAACCCGCTTGGATCACATCTAGACAAATAGAAGCAGGGAGACGAGCAATGACACGAAATGTACGACGTGGTGGAAAAATTTGGGTACGTATATTTCCAGACAAACCAGTTACAGTAAGACCCGCGGAAACGCGTATGGGTTCTGGGAAAGGATCCCCAGAGTATTGGGTAGCTGTGGTTAAACCAGGTAAAATCCTTTATGAAATGGGTGGTGTACCCGAAAATATAGCCAGAAAAGCTATTTCAATAGCGGCATCAAAAATGCCTATAAAAACCCAATTCATTATTTCTGAATAGGAATATAGAATGAAAAAGCTAAATAACATTTAAGGATAAAAAGATTCTAAGTTTTCTTTTTTGACAAACAATATTTTTTTACTTCGTCCTTTCCATTAAAAGAAGAGATACAAAAAAATGATATGATTCAACCACAAACCTATTTGAATGTAGCAGACAACAGCGGGGCTCGAGAATTGATGTGTATTCGAATAATAGGAGCTAGTAATCGCCGATATGCTCATATTGGTGACGTTATTGTTGCTGTAATCAAGGAAGCAATACCAAATACTCCTCTAGAAAGATCAGAAGTGATCAGAGCTGTAATTGTACGTACTTGTAAAGAACTCAAACGTAACAATGGGACAATAATACGATATGATGACAATGCCGCAGTTGTCATTGATCAAGAAGGAAATCCAAAAGGAACTCGAGTTTTTGGGGCGATCCCACGGGAATTGAGACAATTAAACTTTACTAAAATAGTTTCATTAGCTCCTGAAGTATTATAAGACCTAAATATCGATAGTTAGTATAGGATAGGATTAAAAAAATGGTATTGAAATAAAATTAATTAATAGATTGTGTATCACGCATATACCCTTAATAATCAAATATTAATAATTTAATTCATATATTAATATATAATTCGTCTATATCTATATATAAAATATAAATAAAAGAAAAAGAACATGTTGATTATATCAAAATTATAGAACAAGAAGGAATTTTAACTTATCATGGGGAAAGACACTATTGCTGATATAATAACCTCTATACGAAATGCTGACATGAATAGAAAAGGAATGGTTCGGATAGGATCGACTAACATCACCGAAAGCATTGTTAAAATACTTTTACGAGAGGGTTTTATCGAAAACGTAAGGAAACAGCGCGAAAACAACCAATATTTTTTGATTTTAACCCTAAGACATAGACGAAATAAGAAAGAATCCTATAAAACTATTTTAAATTTAAAGAGAATAAGTCGACCGGGTCTACGAATCTATTCTAACTCTCAACGAATTCCACGAATTTTAGGCGGAATAGGAATTGTAATCCTTTCGACTTCTCAAGGTATAATGACAGACCGAGAAGCTCGACTAAAAAAAATTGGCGGAGAAATTATATGTTATATATGGTAATCCTTCTAATATAAAAATTGGATATCCGGAACTTACCATTTGTGAAAAAAAAAGGGGTTGTGTAATACCACCCCGGCTAAAAAAGTTTAGAATGCTTTACCTCGAATGAAATTAAAGAAAAAAATGAATTAATTAAAGTTTTCTTTCTAAATCACTTCCGAACGGCATGGTTCGATTTTGTTTAGATACTAAAAAGTTGTTTGATTTTAGGTCATGCTTCTGAAAGGATTCGACATATTTTTTTTTTTTATAGGTATACCTATAGGAGAAAAAGGTAAAAATTTTAGTAAGTTCTTAGGTATTAGGTATAAGTTAATCCGGGGATAGCCATTTTATAGACTCCATAACAAGGATTCAAATGAGTAAGTGGTTTTTTCAATTTCAACATGAAGATACAATTCAAAATGAAAAAATATCAAGAAACCTTTTTTGCGTCCAACAATAAATATATTCAGAGAATTAAGGAATAACAACTATGAAAATAAGAGCTTCCGTTCGTAAAATTTGTGAAAAGTGTCGACTAATCCGTAGGAGGGGACGAATTATAGTAATTTGTTACAACCCGAGGCATAAACAAAGACAAGGATAATCTTACTAAAGGAAATAAAGGAAAGGAAAAGGCACTTCCAAGGAGCTGGCAAAAAAAAGGTCCGTTTTGACATGAAATGGATATATCCATATATTTCTTGTGAAATGAAAAAATATGGCAAAACCTATATTAAGAATTGGTTCACGTAAAAATACACGTAGTGGTTCACGTAAAAATGTACGTAGAATACCAAAGGGAGTTATTCATGTTCAAGCAAGTTTCAACAATACCATTGTGACCGTTACAGATGTACGGGGTCGGGTGATTTCTTGGTCCTCCGCGGGTACTTGTGGATTCAGGGGTACAAAAAGAGGAACACCTTTTGCTGCTCAAACCGCAGCAGGAAATGCTATTCGAGCAGTAGTGGATCAAGGTATGCAACGAGCTGAAGTAAGGATAAAAGGCCCTGGACTGGGAAGAGATGCAGCATTACGAGCTATTCGTAGAAGCGGTATACTTTTAAGTTTCGTACGAGATGTAACCCCTATGCCACATAATGGTTGTAGACCCCCTAAAAAAAGACGTGTATAGAACTAAATAAAGGCTGAAAGGGTTTCAAGAGAAATAAACGATTCAATGATCTGATCAAATAAAATTACTATGGTTCGAGAGAAAGTCAAAGTATCTACTCGGACACTACAGTGGAAGTGTGTTGAATCAAGAAGAGACAGTAAGCGTCTTTATTATGGACGCTTTATTCTGTCTCCACTTATGAAAGGTCAAGCCGACACAATAGGCATTGCGATGCGAAGAGCTTTACTGGGCGAAATAGGAGGAACATGTATTACACGTGTAAAATCTGAGAACATACCACATGACTATTCTAACATAGTAGGTATTCAAGAATCAGTACATGAAATTTTAATGAATTTTAACGAGATTGTATTAAGAAGTAATCTATATGGAACGCGCAACGCGCTTATTTGTGTCCAAGGTCCCGGATATATAACTGCTCGAGACATAATTTTACCGCCCTCTGTGGAAATCATTGATAATACACAGCCTATAGCTACCTTAACGGAACCAATGGATTTGTGTATTGGATTAAAAATCGAGAGGAATCGCGGATATAGTCTAAAAATGTCAAATAACTTTGAAGACCGAAGTTATCCTATAGATGCTGTCTTCATGCCTGTTCAAAACGCGAATCATAGTATTCATTCTTATGGGAATGGGAATGAAAAACAAGAGATTCTTTTTCTAGAAATATGGACAAATGGAAGTTTAACTCCTAAAGAAGCACTTCATGAAGCCTCTCGAAATTTGATTAA